TCAGATCCGATACTATAGTATAGTAAGAAAGAAATATATATTTCTTTCTTACCATATCTATTATTTTTAGTGTAGTGTATAAAGTTGTACTTTATAATAAAGACAGGGACTTCGTGTCGATCAATCTACAATATTATCTTGATATATGTAATGTAAATATCAAGATAATATATGGAATTTACATAGAACCAATTCTCTTTTTTTTATACATCTTTTTTTGATCAATATTAAAAAAATTAAAAAACTGTCTTGTCTTACTTTCTAGTTATAATTTATAGATTTCTTTTTATTTGCAATCTGAGTCTCGTGATCTATCGAAAGAATCAACGAAGGAAAAAGCATTAGCGGCATCTATTAAAGAGCCCTAATATTTTTTCTAGCATTCCTAAGAAAAACTGGATTGATCCATTGACAGGAGTTCTATGGTCACTTCTTCGTATTTTAAATTTTAAAAGGGAATAAGTATTATAAAATAATAAACCTCACAAATTTTTAATGCTTGAAACCCTTATAAAGTCGAAATGTAATTAAAAAAAAAAAGAATCGGTAAGTGCGCAATATGTGACTCCCAAGTCAAGATCTTATTATGCATACTCTCTTGTTATACAACTACTATGCCTAATTTTTTCTCATAGAAATCGTGTATACACTTAAAAATTTTCTTTTTGAGCAGGAAAAGATAAAGTAAAGAGGGAAACAAAAAAGGGGGATCGGGCCTTCTTTAGTATCCATCTAAAACTAAAATTATGGGAAGAGCCCGTTCATTGAAATATAAAATTTAGGACGAATTTGGTTGGAATAAAATTCCAATAATCTGTATCCCTTTGCTTTCGAGATACAAATATGGGAATCCTGGAAATATCTCTTTGATTGAAAGAATTTTATTCATAAAATACATTACTCCACTAGAATCCAATGTAAGGTAATAAATGAAGATATTTTTTAAATCATTCAAAACATGTTGCAGAACGATCTAGAAAACAATTGATATGGTTTGATTCCTCAATCAATTCGTAGTACCTCTAGAGTCCACTTCTTCCCCATACTACGAGTGAAAGGGAAAAAGTAAAGACTACCATTAAAGCAGCCCAAGCGAGACTTACTATATCCATGTGAATTATGTCCCCTATCTCTATGAAGGAATTATTCCATTATTGCTCATTAATAATAGTCGAATCAACGGCGCAGAGTCAAAAAGGGACTCTGACCGAACACTGTTGATGAACTAATCCCAATAACTTCTACTAAATTCCTATACGACTTTTAATTGGGAAAGACTAAACACAAGTAAAATAGGCAATGACACCTTAATGGAATGTTCCGAATGGAACATATAGGAATAATAAGGCCTGTTCTTTTTGCCCGTTTTTATCTTTATAGATTATATTCTCCATTCAGTCTAATATTGAATGTGAACGCTCATAAATTCTCGTGAGTCTGTATAGATATATAGTAAGTACTCTTATTATTAAGTATATTTAAGTATATGTATATTAAAGGCTCTTCCGGTCTTTACACAACTAAACTGTTAATTTAATTAGATTTCGTATCTGGTCTATCCAACGGAATTCAAGACTTGGCCAGTATACACTACATTAGTAGTAGAATAGAGGAGAGGGGATCTGGAAGTCGTGATAGCCCTTCCACCATTAGAATCTTTTTAATCCTAGATGCAAAGATTTACTATAATCTTTTATATTAGAAAACACCCAGGTCGAATGCACAATCCGTTTCTGCTGCCGGGGAAAAAGGGGTGAGTTATATATCAACAGAACAGAATAAGATATTTCGAGTCTTTTATTGATCAGGCGACACCCGGATTTGAACTGGGGAAAAAGGATTTGCAGTCCCCCGCCTTACCACTCGGCCATGTCGCCAAAATAATACAAAAAAAATAGATGGAAATTTTTCTGCTTAAGGTTGGATTACTGAACCACTTTTTTGTACTTGTATATTGAAGCCTTTTTTTATTAATTCTTTTCCGAAAATAAGGGCCTTTTTTTTTATTTAATTTGATCCACTTCTTCGATTGATTCTATAGTATCTCAAAACACACAAACACAGTGCCTAAAAACTTCCCCTCACTTTTCTATTGAAAAGTAAAATGTGTATTAAAAAAAAAATAAGTTGATGGCAAATTTGAACCATGAACTATTGACTCCTGGCTGCAAATTCATGAATGAGTCTTGGATTTGAATATCAAATTTTGTTTTCCTAATGACACAAGAAACTAAAAAAATGATACATAACTAATCAGTGTTTATTCAGTATTTTTTATTTTCAATTTCTCCATTTCAATTATAACAATAATCAATTATAACAATAATTATAACAATATATGGGTAGATGTAAACCCCAGAACAGAAATTGTTACACAGATATCTAATTGGTTATCTTATTTATATATGTTGCCTATAGGGAATTCTCAGAAAATTTTTGTGTTTCAAATTTGAATTTTCATGGAATAAAAATAGAAGGGCAATATTAGGGGAAAACTTAT